TTAGAAATGAATTTTCTAGCATTTGACTCCGTACTACTGAAAGATTTATTCGCATAGTTAAAAGATAACCCAAAAAGCCGAAGATGTGCTTGGATAATTGGTTTATATAAACCCTTCCTGCTTGAGACCACACATAAAAATGGGATTGCCATAAATGAACAAGGTAATATTTCCATTTATTCATCAAAAGAGGCGTATCCTTTGATACCAGAATGGATTTTCCTTGATATCTAACATAATGGATCACGAGATCCGGGAAGAACCATAGGCTAGTCGTAAAATCATCAGCAAAGAATTTTTCTACGGAATGTTTTATTTTTCCATAGAAATATATTCGCTCAAAAAAGTTCCCAGAGGATGTTAATCGTAAATTAGAAGATTGATTACGTAGAAAAAGTAAGATGGATTCATATTCACAAAGATGAGAATTATACAGGAACAAAAAGAATCTTGGATTACTTTTTAAAAAAATAGAAATTAATTTTTTTGGAATAATAAATCTATTACAATTATAATACTCGTGAAGAAAAACCCGTAATAAATGCAAAGAGGGCGCATCTTTTTCCCAGTAGCGAAGAGTTTGAACTAATATTTCCAGATGAATGGGGTAGGGTATTAGTACATCGGATACAGAATTTAAATTCGGGAATTTGTCCTCGAAAAAAGGAAATGTTGAATGAATTGATTGTAAATTATAATATTTTACGATTTCTGTCCCCGTTAAGGAAGATATTAATCTTAGGGAAAATGGAATTTCCACAACAACCGCAAATCCTTCTGATATCATTTGAGAATACAAATTCTTGTTATATCCCCAAACCGGATTTTGGATAGAATCATTAACGAAAATAATCAAATGATTCTGTTGATACATTCGAAAAATAAAACGTTTTACAATTAGTAAACTAGATTTATTGTCATAACCTACATTTTCCAACAAATTCGATCTATTTAAACCATGATCATGAGCAAATGCATAAATATACTCCCGAAAGCTAAGTGGGTATAGGAGGTCATGTTGCCCAGATCTATCTAGTTCTAAATATCCTTGAAATTCTGCCATTTAAAATTCGACTTGAATTGAAAATAGGATAGGGGATTTATTGGGTTATCAAATGATACATAGTACGATACAGTCGAAACAAGGTATTATAGTAAGAAAAAAACGTATACCTCGAAAAAGGTAAGACTCATCAAGGGACTCTCTATCCTCTCTTTTTTCACCTAATTGATTTAGGTTCATTCTAGGATTCATTTTAGGATAACAAGATGGTTAGAAATCCTTTATTTTTTCAATCCAATCGCTCTTTTGATTTTGAAAAAAAAAAATCTCTTTATCAATATACTGCCTTCTTCTACACATTTATCTCCACCACATAATATAATGGAGATGGAGATAGCTAATAGTTAGGATTCATAAAAAATGGATAATCCGCTCATGGGAAAGGCCCTTCCCGCGTCAAGCACTAATATATTTTTAACGTATAATTAGATCGGGTAATCATTCAAAAATGAAGAACAGGAACTCGTTACTTTTTGTTTCCCTATAATTGGAACCTATAGTAGGGCTCTATCCATTTATTTACGTGACTCAACTGTCAATTTAGTTTTCATTTCTTTTTAATTGGATTTTGTTCCCTGTCAAGAATTCAAACAATTTCAACAAGGTTTTGCGCCTATAGAGTATAGGGTAAGAATGAAATATTTTCATAATTCTCTATTGATACGACATGCTGCTTTTTCCATTCATTCCTTTCAGGATCAGTCGTAGTCTTACAAATTCTATCGATAGTATAGACGAATCCGTTGCTTCATACAAATGTGTAAAAAATGCTAGCCGCACTTAAAAGCCGAGTACTCTACCATTGAGTTAGCAACCCGAACTAAAATAATTAGAATGTATAGATACAACCGGAATCCTAATAACTAATAAATAGATTGAATTGCACGACTCAATCAAAACATTTGATTTTTAAAAAGGAAAAACAAAAATCTACAAATTGATAATCAATTATGAACATAAAAAAAAAAAAATGACCAGATCCGATGAAAATCCAAATATTTGTAGACCGGCTCTTGTCTCTTATGTTATCCATTCTTCTATTTTATTTAATTCTTTTGTTAATCATTTTTATTTTAATAAAAAACAAAAAGACTTCTTGTATTACAGCAAACCTAATCAACCCTTTATTTGTATTTGAATGAAATAATATCAAATCTAATCAAATCTACGGGACGGAGATAAATAGATTCATTTATCTAGAAATATATTCTATTTATTTGATAAACTGTTGTCAATATGAATGTAAATGGTGAGAAAAGAATACAATGGAGAAATGAAAAAAATTAGAAATTGAAATTCAAATGGAAATCCAAATTTCCATTCCATTTTTGTTGGATTGGCACTGCATAGATAATCGACATAGAGATAAAAGAAAAGGGTGTAGATAGTAGAAATAAGAAATTAAATATGATATATTAAATATTTAAATATGATATAAATTCGAAATCGAAAAAGGGAAAAAATAGCAGAGAAAAGATTATACAAAACTCTATACAAATAATCCACACCTTATTTATATTTCTTATTTATATTTTATATTATTATTTATATTTTATATATTTGATTAATTGAATTTTGGTTGTTGATTAAGGCGAAGTTCCATAAAAACCCCTGCCTTCTTTGAAATATCATGAACAGTTCCTGTAGGCTGAGCGCCCTTTTCAAGGAAATATAGAATAACAGGAACATTTAAATAGGTTTGATTCTTTATCGGATCATAAAACCCCACTTTCCGAAGAGCTCTTCCTTCTCTTCGTGATCGAACATCAATTGCAACGATTCGATAAATGGCTCATTGGGATAGATGTAGATAAAAAATACCCCCCCCCGAGAAACGTATAAGAAGTTTTCTCCTCGTACGGCTCAAGAAAATTCACATTCTTTTTTTGTAGAAAATTCGAATGTCAAATAGATCCATAAAATCATCAAATCCATTAGACGAACAACTGTCTTTCTTTAATATATTATTTAAATACTTATTTCTTATTCTTTCACCAACCCCAACCAAAAAATTATACATAACATATTTGTAATTTGAACTCTCATAACTCAAGTTGTATAACTCGCAAAGGAAACCTTGTACGCATTTCATTTATTGAGTGGTCTCTAATCCCCTTTTGTCTGTTTCCTTTCGAATCGATTTTTATTCTTAATTTTCATCTAGTTCTAATTGTTGAGACAATTGAAACGGTATTTCCTTGTTCTAGGATCCTTTATCTTTGCCTTGAATCGTTGGGTTTAGACATTACTTCGGTGATCTTAAATCGTTTCAAAATAGCAGCAACATACATTTTGGGGATTTCTTTATATCAAAGAATCATACGAATGGTTGATTCATGTGTAATACACTTTTGATTTGATTGAAAGAGTTTTACCAATTCAAAAAATTTTTACTTTTGAATTGGAAACTTTCAATTTCTCTATCAAAAATATACTTACAAAGTTGTCCCAATTTATTAATTGATACTAACCTTAGATTCTTGCCTCCTAGAAACGAATCAATACGTTCTGTTCTGCTCGAGCTTCATCATGGATGATACGGTTTACACCACAACCCCCCAAAAAATGAGGTTCTAGTGAAAGAGAACAAACGATGTCGAGTCAAGAGCACTTTCATTCCCATATAATATAAAATATAATATAAAAAAGATGGTGGATGTAAGAATCCACAGCGGATCGTGTCCTTCAAGTCGCACGTTGCTTTCTACCACATCGTTTTAAACGAAGTTTTACCATAACATTCCTTTAGTTTGGAGCTAGTATGTAATTAATTCCATTATGGAATCATGAATAATCATTGGTTCGGTCGGTACTTAAGTAATCTATATTTTCTTTTTTCTTTCTATATGAAATAGAGTTTATGAAGAAGTCTTAGCAAGAATTCAATTTAAGACCAAATACATATATACATATATTTTCTTTTTTTAAAGTAAATAATTAAAAAAAATAATCTAAATAATTATTTTCAATAACATGAATAAAAAAAAAAAAGAAGTTATTTTTGAGTCTGCATCGTCAAATAACTTTATATAGATAAAAAATCCAATTTCTTTTTTAGTGAAATAGTGGCTCAAAGAATGATGGATTAAGGAAGATTTAGGTTCTTTTTTTTGTTTTCATACTGATTGAAAAAATGAGTATCGAAATAATATGGGATCCTGAATGTGTCAGATAGACTCAAGAATTGTTACTGAAAGAAATTATACCTATTATTAAATAGGTAATATTTAGAGATCCAAAATGGATTCTATTTCATTTGTGTGTTATTTGAACACAAATCCATTTTTCATTTTGTGAAAAAGATAGGATTCAGAAAAGACTCATTAAGAATCCAATATTTTTGGATATTCTACTCTTAATATAATCTACAGAAGATTGTTCAAAAAAGTAATCGTTATTCTGATAAAATATATATCATATATTTTATATGATATATGGGTTAAGTATGTAATAATATCACAATTTGTTGGGTATGTGGACAAATATGCTCTGGGACGGAAGGATTCGAACCTCCGAATAGCGGGACCAAAACCCGTTGCCTTACCACTTGGCCACGCCCCATTTCGATTTGCCGCTAATAAAGACTAATATTAGTATTGGTTGTTCGTCAACTCCAGCCTAAATATTTATAAAATAAATTCGATTCTTGATAGAATAATTCTATATGGATATATAGAATTAAACTGATGAATTTAATTGATTGCTCATTACATCTAATTCAATTAAGATATTGTATGAAAGTATGATTTATTCTATTTCCCTTTTTTTTATTTAAGAATTGAAGTTGAAAAGGTTTTGATTGGGCGAGTTCAAATCAACTAAATCAAAGAAAGTTTTTTGGTATATCTAATTTATTTTTATTCATTTTCGCTTATATCAATAACTCACCTTATTAATAACTCAATCAAAATAACTACAATTACCCTCAAAAACAAAA